GTAAAGGATTCAATGCAGACTTTGATGGGGATCAAATGGCTGTTCATGTACCTTTATCTTTGGAAGCGCAAGCGGAGGCTCGTTTACTTATGTTTTCTCATATGAATCTCTTTTCTCCGGCTATTGGAGATCCCATTTCGGTACCAACCCAAGATATGCTTATTGGACTCTATGTATTAACGATCGGGAATCGTCGAGGTATTTGTGCAAATAGGTATAATCCATGGAATCGCATAAACTATCAAAATGAAACAGTTAATGATTATAAGTATAAATATACTACGAAAGAGAAAGAGCCCTATTTTTGTAGTTCCTATGATGTACTTATAGTTTATCAGCAGAAACGAATCAATTTAGATAGTCCTTTGTGGCTTCGGTGGCGACTAGATCAACGTGTCATTGCCTCAAGAGAAGTTCCTGTCGAAGTTCAATATGAATCTTTGGGTACCTATCATGAAATTTATGGGCACTATCTAATAGTAAGACGTATAAAAAAACAAACCCTTTGTATATACACCCGAACCACTGTTGGTCATATTTCTTTTTCTCGAGAAATAGAAGAAGCCATACAGGGGTTTTGTCAGGCCTACTCATACGGTACCTAAGCTAAGGAATTATGTAATACCGCGGGAATTTTGATCTCTCCGGTTCAACTGGAATCATAATTCCTTAATTTCTACATGAATCGAGATCCAGTAAAGGAGGTCTTCGAATCACTGACTCAAACCCATTGGCGAATCCTACTCAGCGGAATAGAGAAGTACTTATGGCAGAATGGGCTGATCTGTTCTTTTACAATAAAGCGATAGATGGGTCTGCCATGAAACGACTTATTAGCAGATTAATAGATCACTTCGGAATGGCATATACATCGCACACCCTGGATCAAGTAAAGACTCTGGGTTTCCAGCAAGCCACTGCTACATCCATTTCATTAGGAATTGATGATCTTTTAACAGTACCTTCTAAGGGGTGGCTAGTCCAAGATGCTGAACAACAAAGTTTCATTTTAGAAAAGCACCATCATTATGGGAATGTACACACAGTAGAAAAATTACGCCAATCCATTGAGATATGGTATGCTACAAGTGAATATTTGAGACAAGAAATGCATCCTAATTTTAGGATGACTGATCCTTCTAATTCAGTCCATATAATGTCCTTTTCGGGAGCTAGAGGAAATGCATCTCAGGTACACCAATTAGTAGGTATGAGAGGATTAATGTCGGATCCCCAAGGACAAATGATTGATTTACCGATTCAAAGCAATTTACGCGAAGGACTTTCTTTAACGGAATATATCATTTCCTGCTACGGAGCCCGCAAAGGAGTTGTGGATACTGCTGTACGAACATCAGATGCTGGATACCTCACGCGTAGACTTGTTGAAGTAGTTCAACACATTGTTGTACGTAGAACAGATTGTGGCACTACCCGAGGCATTTCCGTGAGTCCTAGAAATGGGATGACGGAAAGAATTTGGGTCCAAACACTAATTGGTCGTGTATTAGCATACAATATATATATGGGCCTACGTTGCATTGCCGCTCAAAATAAAGATATTGGGGTTGGACTTGTCACTCGATTCATAACCTTTCGAACACAACCAATATATATTCGAACCCCCTTTCTTTGCAGGAGTATATCTTGGATCTGTCGATTATGTTATGGTCAGAGTCCCACTCATGGCGACCTGGTCGAATTAGGAGAAGCAGTAGGTATTATTGCGGGTCAATCAATCGGCGAACCGGGGACTCAACTAACATTAAGAACCTTTCATACCGGTGGAGTATTCACAGGTGGTACTGCAGAACATGTACGAGCTCCTTTTAAGGGAAAAATCAAATTCAATGAGGATTTGGTTCATCCCACACGTACACGTCACGGGCATCCTGCTTTTCTATGTTATATAGACCTGTATGTAACTATTGAGAGTCACGATATTCTACATAATGTGAATATTCCACCCAAAAGTTTTCTTTTAGTTCAAAATGATCAATATGTAGAATCAGAACAAGTGATTGCTGAGATTCGCGCTGGAACATCCACTTTCAATTTTAATAAAGTTAAAGAGAAAGTTCGAAAACATATTTATTCTGACTCAGAGGGAGAAATGCACTGGAGTACCGATGTGTACCATGCACCTGAATATAAATATGGTAATGTTCATCTCTTACCCAAAACAAGTCATTTATGGATATTATCAGGATCTCTGTGCAGATCCAGTATAGTGCCTTTTTCGCTCCACAAGGATCAAGATCAAATGAATGTTCATTCTGTTGAACGGAGATCTATTTCTGACCTCTCCGTGACTAATGATCAAGTGAGACACAAATTGTTTAGTTCGAATCCTTACGGTAAAAAGGGGGGGGTTCTTGATTATTCAGGACCTGATCGAATCATATCCAACGGTCATTGGAATTTCATATATCCTACCATTCTCCACGAGAATTCTGATTTATTGGCTAAGAGGCGAAGAAATAGATTTATCATCCCATTC